AAAAAAACAAACTGTACGTGAGAGTTTCCCTTCATACGGCTCGAATCATTCTCAGATGCCCGGAGAGGCATCCTTTCCTTGTTTGTTGGGTTGGTTCACGCGCGCGCAAACGAGCACCAGCCGCAACAGCAGGAAACTATGACCAATAGAGTCAGACACTTAGCTACATCCGCACGCAAAAGGAATGTGGTTCTGGTTGAGACTTTCTTTCACTTATTAGTAAAGGGGGCGCGGGACGTTCGCGGAGTCCGTGCCTTCCGTACCACCACAAGACTGATCGTTCTTGGTTGGGCGGATCCCGCCCCTAATCAAAGGGACAGGGGAGAGGTAGCCGGGCCTATCATATCAAAAGGGTTGTAGAAAGAGAACTCGGCCACCTATTTCATTCGACGTTCCGGGGCGGGGGCCCGCCCGATTCGACCTACTTTTGGATAACAAGAAGGCGAGCGCTTTGATCAAGGAAAAAGCCCAGTCAGCCACCAGCTCGGTGCAGGTCACGTGACCTACAGCTCGGCCTTCGCTTTTTGAGGCTTCCTCTACCCGCATCTCTAAGTGCTCGCAGCACTTTCATATGGAGAAAGATAGGCTTACCATGTTCCATCAATAGCACCTAATCTATGCCGATTTTGGCGGACCGTGCTCCACCCTGGTGAACTCATGCGGTTCCGACGTGCCCAGAGGCCAGAGGCGAAATCCGTTCACGGTCCTACGGACCAACACCATTCGAAGGTGGGGGGCCCGCCCCGCCTAGAACAGTCATCTTTGACTGGGCTTACACACATTCGCTCACTTACGCTGTCCCCCCTCAGCTCACCCTAGCCCCGGGCCTTTTGCTCTTCTAACGTAAGCTCCAAGGCTTCACACCAAGTCTTCACTGACATAATATGCATGCTTAAGTAGGATCAGGCGGAACCGTTGTTGCCTGATGGGAACTTCCCCCATATTGCTATCAATGTCTTCATGTCGCACGACCTCTTAACATTACACCACTGAATCCCCAATCCTTTGCTTGCTGTGCAGTGACAGTACCAATATCCACTAATCGTTGTTTCCAGATACGGTTGCCGGTTGACATCTCTTCTAATTCGTCGATACGAGAAGCAAATTGTTGTGTGAAGGAATCAATATCTCGACATAAGCCAAGAGGCAGATCTTGTGCCACTCCACCAGGTCGTATGAAACTGGCATGCATCCTGGCTCCCGAGACTCTTTCATAGAATTCCAACAATTTCTCCCGCTCCTCAAAAGCCCACAGGAACGGAGTTGATGCTCCCACATCCATAGCATGAGTAGTTAAAGCAAGTGAATGATTTGAAATTCGAGTTATTTCACGGAATAACACTCGTATATATTGAGCTCGTAATGGTACCTCGCAATTCAAAAGTTTCTCTACAGCTGAAGAATGAGCGTGTTCTTGGGCCATCATAGAAACATAGATAGGGTCGAAGACGGAACGAACAACGAAACTTTACGACAGCTTTTTCGTACACGTTCACTTGCATCACATACACAAGTGCTCTCTGAACCGTGCAATAAGGTCACCCATAACACGGCTCTCCCACTTGAGTTACTTTAGCCCCAGGCCATGCTATTCAATGATATTGGAAAAATGGCAGCGTAACGTAAGAACTAGTATTGAAAGCTAGTCGCCTTTTGAGGGAGGGAAAGCCTTTCAATAGGAGCCCTACTTCCCTCTCTTTGCGACCTCATCACTTCAATTTAAGCGCAAACCTATTTCTTTCTTAGTCACCGGGCTCCGCGCACTTTTGGTACTTTGCTTATAGCTTTTTTAGGTTATGCAATAGAAGGGAGGCTTAGCTCTGGGCCCCCTATGCTTGCGGAAATGAATGGATCAGAAGGGGGCTGGATTCCATTTCCAGGCCGGGCGGGAGGTGAAGACCATAAGAGAAGATTGCCCTCCCGGCAAGGAAGAGAGGAAAAAGGCGCTGTCATCTATCTCGACCAGTTTCCCGAGGCGTTGGAAATCCAGACCGGCTCAGAGAATCACTGGCGCTATTTAGCCCCCTTTGTTTCGCCAACAAAACTAAGAAAGAAGTAATCCTTGACGCCTTCCCTGCCGAGCCGCCTCTCTTCGCCATTCGAAGTACTACCTCTGCCCTCCCTTTCTATAACATACCCAGGCGCCCTCCTTTTCAATCACTAAGCAAAAATCAATACCAATCAAAGCCCTATCGTTGTAAAGCTTCGTCTGTTATTTTTCCGGCCCCAGGGAGTTTACTCGACCCATTCCCTTATTTTCTCCGTATGAGGACCTCCTTCCCATCTGCCCACTCTCCGTTCACACGGTTCTCAAAGCAGAGGGGGAAGGGTGGGCAGCAGGTACCACGAGCCCTCTGTCCCACACATCTATCCAGAAGCAAGTGTAGTTCACCGGTTCCACCGAATGCTCCTATCTCTCGGCAAAGATCGTGTGAGTGTGCAGTTATGCTTCGGATGCTTCGCCATAGAATAGATCGACCCAGTTCCTGTTCTTTTCCGGTGCACTCGCTTTATATCTCCGATACACAAGGAAGGACGCGGTGGGAAGGAAGCAGCCCTAGCCTCTGTCCGGCCGATCATTCCGCTGGCATCTTGCATTCACGCCTCCGTTTGACTGCCGCTCGGGGATGTAGTTGTAGATACGTTAGTCTTAGTGGGTCGTTGGCTCCACCTGTTCTCTCCTTCTACGACATGCTGTTGTCGTCGCCATATTCCATATGTCACTTAGTCATCTCTGCCTCGCTGCGGGTCAGCACCTCCGAAAGAAACGGAGGACTTCATTCAGTGACTCCGCGATCGCCCTCTGAACGATCAGAATAAGGTAAAGCTTGAAGATAAGTTTTGTACTCTATTAATTTCTCAGTCCCTCTAGTCGGGTGGACGCCGGCCGGTCTTTCGACCAGATCCCCCTAAAAACCGTACGTGCGGGTCTCCCCGCATGCGGCTCACGCCATTCGAGGTGGCCCAGCCCAGCATTCATTCGCAAATCCTGTAGTGAAATTGAGACTGCTCGACCTCGGAAGCTAATTCGCGTGTAGGCAGCGCTGTCTGTAGTACGGTTGACTTTATCATCTATTCATTGAATTCACTTTCTTACATTTTGGATATAGGCTCGCTCCCTCTTTTTCCAAGAATTCATGCACTTCCCTTTACTTCATAGGGCCAGGGGAAAAGCCTTCCATTTCCGTCAAATGACCCGGCCTCCTCTGGCTCTTCCACCGTCCGGGCTCCCTTTCCTCCCTATGCTATGCTCCCCCGGCGCAGGCCTACCACGCTTCGCGCCTGCGGCGTTTTCGCCAGACGGTCTTTGCCAGTAGTGCCATCCTCCCCGCTGGCTGTATGGGCGGGTTGTCCCTCGACGCTGCGTTCTGTTAGGCTATAGATTACAGGAACAAATGTAGTTGAATGAGGCAGCAGGCGGGTTACACGTTCTACTGCGCCGAGATGTGAGGTGCAGGTGGTGATGATCACCCCGGGGTATGCGCTAGCGCCCTTGACAGGCACTCCAGGACCCGCCAACGCTCATGAAACCCGGGTCGGTCCTCCATTCATCCGACCAGAGGTGTGGATAACGAGGCCACCTTCACAACCTTATCCCCTCAGTCCCTATGTTGTAGTAAGGTAGGGCGGTTCGCTTGAGTTGCTCAACCGCCCCTGAGCCCGGTGCTCATGACGCGCTACGGAACCTCCACCGTGGTTCCGGGGGACCAAGCAGGGCATAGCTAGCGGCATAGGAGCCGACTCGGCGTCAGCGGCTTCGTGCCGCACTGGAGTGATCCAATATGTGGTTCCGCACGTTCCACCACTTCTCCGTTCATTTCCAATACTAATCGTGAAACACCATGAGCAGCAGGATGTTGAGGTCCGAAATTCGAAGTGAAATTTTTGATTTGCCTGTTCCTAGTCGTCATGGGAAAGAAAGGAAGAAATAAGAAAGAGATTTTCTTTGACCTGCGAGCTTGTCCAGTACTACCACTACCAGAAATGCATCTCCTTCGACGAGCCCTTTACTTTGTGGGGTGTGCTATGTCCTTCCCCCCCCCCCACAAAAAATGATTCATCTGCTCCTCCCCGCCTCACGGTAAAAAGCCCTGATATTACAACAACGAATATCGATGTCGTTCCTGTGACCATTATAAATGGTCCCGAACTCGTCGGTATTCGTCCCTCTATAGACTCGGTTAAGCCACCCTTTATAACAACGAAGTTCCCGTAAGGTCGCTTCGGGTTCCAGTCCCCGTCGAGCAGTAGTGGAGGATACTAGATCCCTCATTATACTATCGATTGCTTTTTCCGGCGGCTGTGATGCCCGGAAAATCTTTCTCGGCCTTCTCAAATTCTACTTGGAGCTGCGGTAGTTGAATCAATAATTGTTTAGTCTCGTTAATAAGGTTTCGCTCCTTTTGAATGAAATTGGAGTTCTTGAAAGATTTCAAGGCATTCCTGCTCTTTCGATGGTCCAATAGAGGAGGGATCGGCCTCCGAGGCGCCGGAATTAGCCGTGGGTGTTTGCGGGATCTCAAAGACCTCAACCCTTACACCTGGGCTAGGAGCCTTCCAAATAGGCATCCCCGTAGTCGGGTCCCGCATGTTTATGCCCTGGCTTTCGCCTACCTCCTGGCCCCTTCTAAGCTCGTCTGCACTCGATGGTGCAACGATCCAAGAACTCTCAGAAGGACCTGGTGGTGGATTGAACCCCCCATTGTTTCCCTCCCACGCCGGATCAAATTGAGACACTGCGCGTTGAAGGTCATTCATTTCATTCATAAAGAGATAGCAGAGCCAATGGATTATTTTAGAAATGCCAAACCAAAAGATTAAGTATCAAATTCAATAGTTGACTACTTTCTTAGGAAATGAGATCCCCTTTACTAGTGGGAGAGAAAAAAAAAAAGACCATAGAAACTTATGTGGACCACTACACAGAAACAAAGAAACATAAATCTGAAAGCATTTCAATTTCTCGGACAATGAAAATTTACGCAAAAAAGTTAGAAATCTGAATGCCATATTCATATCTCGTACCATCAGTCTTTTTCGCCACATCGAGTTGAACCCCAATTCTTCCACGACCTCCAAGAAGAACAAGCAAGAACGAGACTAAAACGCTCTAACAAAGGAGCGTAGCCATTGATCTTCTTATATATGAAATTTCGATTGCTTTTTTTTGTACGAAATGCTCTTTCTTTTTTCCCCTTTCCTATCAGCAAAAAAGAGGCTTACTTACTCTATAAAGAGAGTGAAGTGACCTGTAAACGAATGAAGTGAATCGAGTAAATGGGGATTTCATTTCGATCCAAACTATCCAGCCCACATTTATATATATACGAAATTAGTTCGACCCATTTTTTTCAGACTGAATACCAATCTCGATGATAAAGATAAGCAGGTTACGATCAGAGCCCTAGCGGATTCCCTAGCTTTTTTGGGGTCCTCGGCGGGCTAGACTTTCTACAACGACATCCAGGCGTTGCTCTATTATCACGACATGAACTCGGGGACTTTCTTTTTTTCAGTAGCAGATTCTATTGATTTATGGATTGTGTTTGTATTCAGTAGGTTATTTTTATGCCCATAAGTCACTCCCTTAGACAAGTTCCACTAGATCACCAAAAAGTCTTACTTTTTGTATTGAGCCTGTCGATCCTTTCCTACGCTAGAGCCCGCCGGCTCCCTGTAGACGGTCCCAATAGAAAAAAGACGAGCAGCTAAGCTAACATGGAACGAGTCTCTCTTCCCGCTGGTCGCCTTAGTTCAGTCGAATGAGTTTTGAGAGGAAGCGCCTTACATCTATACAGCCTCGCTTCCAACGAAAGGAATTCTTGTCTTTGCTCCTGATATTCCGATCAAGCTTTCGTGTGTCACTGATTTAGGGTTGCTCTTTCTTGTCTGTAGCAGCGCGGTTGGATTCTGCTCGTTCGTGGGGGTCTCCCTTTATGGATGGAGGGTATAGCCCTAATCCTTTGTCCGGTTTTGCTGTTGAGGGTAACGAAAAGCTAAGCTCTAGGTTGGTTGGTGGGCGATCGGAATTTCACGAAAGCTGCTCGTAGAACCGACAAAGCAGCATAGCCAAGCACCTGAGCGGATGAAGTTCTGTTCCTGAAAAAGAACCAAACGATAAAGGAAAAAGGTCCGCTAGTATACGCTATTAGGGCGCGGAGCTCGTTCTATACAACCATTGTCTTTGCGAAGGTTCGAACGGAATGTCGGGAAGTTCGTTCCTTAGCCTATAAACTCACTCGGAATCCGCTAATCAGTCTTTGAGCAGTAGTCATCTTGTCGGTCGACGCCCGCTCTCGAGTTGTCCTTGTGTGGAGCTCGACCCTAAAAGTTAACTGAGCAATTGCAAATCATGACATTCCGGAAGCTTCTCTACCGCGCCTTTGCCGCGGGGCGGGAGTCAAGTTGAATTATTCACCTTAGCGCTCGTGCGGAGTCTAGTTTCTCGTGTAAATGGGGATAAGAGGCCCCACTCGTAGGTACGCACGGAGCTGCTTACTACGCGAAGGCGGAGGCAAGCCTCTTTCTAGCACTCTTCCTTCATGCCTCATTTCGGCATAGCTGTCTACAAACTGAACAGGATATCGAGATTACTCTATCCGCATGCCTACCCCTACCTTCTATCAACAGCAGTTTACATAAAAAAACCAAAGGCGTCAACTCACCGCTCCTGCACATCCGAAGCGAGTGATTTTGCTAAACCCTTAGCTGCGCCCCCGCGGTCTACTTCTACTTTTACTACTAAAAGAAAAATAGAAAGTGTTTGAGTGCATGATATAGCGCTGGCAATAGTGCTTCGTTTGAGTGCTGCTTTAGTGAAGGCAATTTAGCCTGTTCGCGGCCACTACAAAAGTTTCGGTAGTCGGGCAGCAAGCGCCGGTCCTAGCCCGGCAGCAGCCCTTTTATCATCCTTTCTGGGACCATTCCGAAGTGCCCGAGAAAGTCGAGTAACTCTAATTGCGAAGTTCGTTCTCGATTAGTCATGTGCGGAGGGAGAGAACGGTGCAATTGCCTCAGACCAAGTCTCATCCCCACCTTCCCCATCTCCTCAACCCCGTAACAACCCATCGTCCTCTCGCATTCATCCCATGACCACTCGATCTCAAAACAACATCTTTAAACCTAAACAACTTTATACCACCACCAAACATCCACTCCCCAATTCCCTTGAGCCAACTTATGTTGTGTCTCCCAAGCCATCCGTGATCCTCAATGGCGTTCTGCCATGTCTGATGAATTCAATGCTCTTATTCGCAATGGGACATGGGAGCTTGTCCCTCCACTGCCCGCTCAAAATGTCGTTGGATGCAAGTGGGTATTTCGTGTGAAGCGACACCCGGATGGAAGCATTGATCGTTACAAAGCCCGCCTTGTCACAGTCCTATCGAGTTCTTGTGCTTGAACGAGGTGGCGTTCCCTATGGCAATCCCAATTTGATGACCCAAGAAAGATTCTTGGCCACACTCACTGAGGTTGATACATTTGACTCCCATGCCCAAGCCGAGGATGGGGTCCCCAACGCCAGAGGACACATTCTTGGTGGCAGCAGTTCAATAAATGCCGGCTTTTACAGCGGAGCAGACCAGCAATTCTATCAGAAATCGGGTGTCAATTGGGACCTGAGAGTTGTGAACGAGCCGTACGAGTGGGTTGATGAGAAGGCAGTTGTCTTTAGGCCGTAGCTTAGGAACTGGCAATCATTGGTTAGAGCCGATGTTCCTTTCCTTGGCAGTCGAGCTCCTTCGGATCCTTTTATAAGGGCAGAATCCAAGTATAGTGTTGAACAAGTAGGTGTAACTGTTGAGTTCTACGGCGGCGAACTCGATGGAGTGAGTTATAGCGATCCTGCTACTGTGAAAAAAGATGGTGTTTTTCGTAGCAGTATAAGGGGTTGGTTGACTTTTGGACATACTTCATTTGCTTTGCTTTTCTTATTCGGACACATTTGGCATGGTGCTAAAATCTTGTTCAGAGATGTTTTTGCTGGTAGTGACCCAGATTTAGATGCTCAAGTAGAATTTTGAGCATTCCAAAAATCAATATGGATTGAAAGGATTCAAAGAGGCCTGTAGAGAAAAAACATTTATCCAAAAGATTTATTCATTAATACTACATAAAGCACTACATTACATAAACAACCACATATGCCTTTACTAGAGCTTTCAAAGCATTATGCTAACAACATTAATTATTTAAAAAACATAACATAAAGAAGTCAAAGGATAGGCCTTAACAAGTAGACAGAAGATAAAGTAACTACTTTTTTGAATTGATTTCTTCTAGTTTTCCCGGTCACCGAGGGTGACAGCCCGCACAATTAGTGCTTGCTGCTCCTCCCGCAGCACTTTGAGCCTCCTCTCCAAATCCCTTATGGTATCTCTGGCAGCGCCAATGCGTTCTTCTGCCTCTGCAGGATCTCTTGCTCTAACATTTCTCAAAAAGAGGTTTAGCGCTCTACGACGCTCTTGAATTGAATTTGGAAGTTGACTAATTTCGGCAGCAATTGCGGAAAGCCTGTTTGTAGCAGCCATAGCCATACGTGCTATTACTCAATTTCTTTGATTTGAATTTGATGAAGACACTTATCGAGCCTCCATTTATAGAGTGGTAGAGGAATCTCGCCATGCGTCACGAATTGGATGGCAGGCACAATTCTTACTAGTTCTCCGCATTTTCTGCAGTTGAAGACTATCATGCCTGTTTAATGAAAAACTGGCTGGCTCTGGCTACCTTGCGGAGCAAACAAAAGATCCCCAAATCACACTGCCTGTATGAACAAACAAACTTTGTACAACCAGCTTGCGTGGAAAAGATTCCATATTCTATGCCAATAGACTCGCGACATCCATGTACTGAGTCGTCAAATGAGCCACGTTAAGAAAGCCCAAGCTTATACGCATTGGCCCACAGGGTGCCCATCTTCAAGAAGGCCCGAATGAAGTACAAAGGCTCTTCATTCAGGAAAGGTGAAGATTGAATCGGGAACAGAAAACGAAGCAGGAACAGACTTGTCCTTTGGTCGAGTTTGCTTCACTTCCTGAGCCCTCACCACTTCCTGCGACAGCTAACAAGGGGCATTTAGGACAACTCGTTCATTTATTTAGCACAACTTCATTCCGCTCGGGCCTCTCTTTGGAGAGTCCCTTCTTTCCAATCTATAAATATAGTGCTGGCTCGCTATTCATATTATTTCTGCTTGACCGGTACCAAGAACTCCATTTTCCATGAATTCTGGGTCTGGGCGCTTAGCAGCCCCTACTTTCACATTGATTCCTATGAAACTACTTGGTCTACTTCCATTTAGACTGAGATGGCGTCTCTTTCGACGGATTGATCCGGACTTCCCCACTTCAACACTCGCAGGAAAGAAAGAAAAGACCTGAATCCTACTGAAGCTGCTAACAGAGACTGAGCAGATATTGACCTATGAGATTTGTACACTTCGGCTTGGCCCCTTCCTTTGGTTCGTGCTCGCACGGGCCGTTTCTCTGCCAATCTCGAATTCGAATCTTTGCTTACCCGTAGGCCTGCCTTCCAGGATCACTTTTGGAGCTCGCAACGTTGAGTTTGATTCCCAGTGGATCCTTACTAATCCATATGAAGTTAGGTTAGCTACTTCCCTCAGTGGGGATAAGGAATTTCAGAATAGAAAACCCGAATGAAATGGGATTTTTCCTATCTCAAATAGGGCTTTGAACCAGCCTGAGAGACCATTTTTCTTTAAAGAAAGTCCCGTCCCGACCTGGGGTTGGCTTGAGAAGGAGAGTCTCGCCGGTTGTTAACAAAGCGGCATGCAAGGAAGCAAAGATGAACCGGCTTGGGGGGAATAAATAATATGAATTGGAGGGTGAGTCCTTAACACCAAACTACCTTCTCTTCTAATCCTGCTACGAAATATCGATTTTCAGGCGAAATTCCAAGGGAAGGTTTTAAGCCAATCAAGTAAGCGAGTACCTGTATCCGTCCCTGCTGTCGCAGGTGATGAAGTAGTGGGAGTAAGAAAGGGTTAGTGAATGAAATTTCCTTCAAACCTGTCAGTGTGAAATCAAGCTTCAGAGTCAACAGAGTCAAATGGTGAAACGAAATCTCTTTCATACAAATCTTATCTTATGCTTGCCCGAGGGGATAGTAACTTCTTAGAAAAGCAAGGACGGGACTAGTTTTCAAGCGGAATTCGAAGATTAGTCTTTCTCGCCTTTCTGCTACCTCAGAAGAGGAAATTCAATGTTCAAAATCAAGATGAAGCAGTCCAATCCTGAATGAGATCTTTTGGGCTCGACTCGAGAGGATCAAACAGAAGACAGCGCCATGTTAATGCGATCGCAAGACAAAGAAGCTGCGATCACAACATGAACAAGCAAAAAAGAGGGTCTTTCATCACTTTTCTCATATTTCGCCGGACTAGTCAAATGAAAGTGGAGATTGAACGCTAGAAGGCGCAGATAGGAACTGCGAGCACGGATTATAATCAGAAGGCGAGCGAGCTGTGTTCACTTAAAGCTTCACTTCAGGTTTTGTAGTGGGAAATGCTCCAAGGAAAGAGATTTGAAGACGTAGCGCAGTCTGTAATGAGAGCGGGATGGGGACGGAAAGGGTTCCCCCTCTCCTGTAGTAGCGAACCAGTCCATTTTGAATTTCAGAAACCGTAGGCCCAACGACAAGTCCTCAGCAAACATAAAGACGTGAACGACCCACGGTAAGAGCGAGTGAACTAGTCAAGAACTCAAATCCGTAATGCACTTAAGACTTGGATTATCAATGCCTTAAGCGCGACCCACTCAATGGATCATCTCGGGCAATGAATGTTCTAATATATGGTTCTCATTTTCGAACAAAAAAAAAATACCTTTTAATATAAAGTAAAGAGCTCACTTCAGCAAGATTCCAAGCTCCAGTGTGACTGACTGTTCCTGCGCCTGAATCCGATGCAGATTCACTTGTATTGTAAAAGGGAAGTAAAGAAAATGCTCAATCTGGTCACCTGTATCCGTATCCGTCCTAGGGTACAAAAAGGCCTTCATATCTTTGCGAGGACAGAACTCAAGATGAAATCGAAAAGCTAGGACCAAACTCTTGATTAGGGATCATCATCCGCTTTTAAGCTCGACAACGGCAGAATCCGTATTGGAAACCTTTCCCATAGAAAGGAGAAGTTCTCCAAACTCAAGTATTCCCAAGGTGCACACTCAATGCCAAGTTTCAAGCAGACAAACGATAGGAAGCACTTTCACTCAAGAAGAACGAGTCTAACAGCCAATATGGGTTTTTGGTCCTTTGATCACATCTCCCAGGGGAAAGAGAAGGGAAATCCACTTGATGCCCCAAAGACGGTGTTGTGGTACTTGGATCACATCTAAATGTCTCAATAAAGGGGAAATAGACTAACAGCCTCGGCCTAAGGAGAAAAGAAGTTGACTGGCATTTAGATAGACGAATTCGCTCCTAGCTCGTCGTAGGCCCTGAAACCATTCCACGAGACAGAACCATTCCTTGAATCGGGCAATGGAACAAGTTCACCCCAGAAGAAGAAAGGAATGTAATCAAATAGGCCCTATCCAAGTAAAAGCACGGACGGGACGACTATAGGCAGAAGCTGGTAGTTTAACCTATCCTAGTAGAAAGCGCCACCGTGGAAAGATTCCCTTCTTTCTTCACCGCGGATGCGACCACTGAAAGAAATCACTGGAAGGACCCCCATGACTACGGTTTGCCCGGAACCTACTGAGACCAGATCATGAGCTACTAGAGTTCGAAAAGCATGTCTTTACAACATAGCGCCTAGAAGAATGCTGATCAAATGCATTTCCTTTTCTTACCCACACACCAAACAAGATCGAAAAGAATGTCGTTCCTGGGCCTATAAGACTGCTGATTTGCATTATTTCTGCTCTTCTCTGTTTACGGGGAATTTGATAGGATAGAGATCGGTCTTATAAGATTGCCTTTAGCCACCCCATCCTGACTCTAGCTAGCCTAATTGAAACGGTGTTGGAGCAAAAAGGACGATTTATCCCCACGGTGCGGTGCGGTAGACTGATAAGAACTGCCTTCCTCTACTAAATCTCTCCTTATTTTGGTTACATACCTCCTGCATGTACTTACTTCTTCATTTCCCTCCCCACCTACTTCCTGGTGGCTACCATCTCCCATCTCGCTTTAGAAGAGAAAGGGGGGAGGAATAATACCTGGGACTATAGAACAAAGGTCCCACAGCGCCGACAACAGCCTAACAAGCAACGATCATGCCAATGGTTTTCGTTTTTTTTTTTTTTCTTTTAGTCACGGGGAATTGAAATGAGTTCTTACACCAATAAGAGACTGGACTTTTGGCTTTGCATACGAAAGAGCAGGCGATAAAGAAAGAAGGCTATGGGGAAAGACCCGGGCAGGCATCGCATTGGCTAGACGCACAAGCCTGAAAATCTCTTTAGATTCAAACAAAAAAATAATATCTTTAGAAAAGCAAAGGCCTAATCAAAGCTTTCTTGTCCAATATTAGC